ATACTTTGAGTTTTAAAGAGAGGGTTCGAAAACATATTTATTCCGACTCAGAGGGCGAAATGCACTGGAGTACTGACGTCTCCCATGCACCTGAATTTATATATAGTAATGTACATCTCTTACCAAAAACAAGCCATCTATGGATATTATCAGGAGGTTCATCCAAATCCAGTATAATTCCCTTTTCGATACACAAGGATCAAGATCAAATGAACGTTCATTCTCTTTCTGTCGAACAAAGATATATTTCTAGCCCTTCAGTAAATAATGATCACGTTAAACAAAAATTCTTTAGTTCAGATTTTTCAGGTAAAAAGGAAGGTAGGATTCCTGATTATTTAGAACTTAATCGAGTCATATGTACTAGCTATTGTAATCTCATATCTTCGGCTATTATCCACGGGAATTCTGATTTATTGGCAAAGAGGCGAAGAAATAGATTCATCATCCCATTCCAATCGATTCAAGAACGAGAGAAAGAACTAATGCCCCACTCCAGTATTTCAATTGAAATACCCATAAATGGTATTTTCCGTAGAAATAGTATTTTTGCTTTTTTCGACGATCGCCAATACCGAAGAAAGAGTTCAGGAATTACTAAATATGGTACTATAGGGGTGCATTCAATTGTCAAAAAAGAAGATTTGATTGAGTATCAAGGAGTCAAAGAATTTAAGCCAAAATACCAAATGAAAGTAGATCGCTTTTTTTTCATTCCAGAGGAAGTGTATATTTTCCCCGAATCTTCTTCCCTAATGGTACGGAATAATAGTATCATTGGAGGAGATACACAAATTACTTTAAATACAAGAAGTCGAGTAGGCGGATTGGTCCGAGTGGAGAAAAAAAAAATAGAACTTAAAATCTTTTCTGGAGATATCCATTTTCCGGGAGAGGCAGATAAGATATCCCGACACAGTGGTATCTTGATACCACCAGGAACGGTAAAAACAAAGTCTAAGGATTCCTTAGAAGTGAAAAGTTGGATATATGTTCAACTTTTCACACCTACCAAGAAAAAGTATTTTGTTTTTGTTCGCCCAGTAGTCATATTCGAAATAGCGGATGGTATAAATTTAGAAAGACTTCTCCTCCAAGCCCCATTGCAGGAAAAGGATAATCTGAAGCTTCGAGTTGTCAATTATATTCTTTATGGAAATGGTAAACCACGTCAGGGAATTTCTGACACAAGTATTCAACTAGTTCGGACTTGTTTAGTCTTGAATTGGGATCAAGACAAAAAAAATTCTTTTATCGAGGGGGCCCAAGCTTCTGTTGTTGAAGTAAATACAAAGGGTCTGATTCGTGATTTTCTAAGAATCAACTTAATGAAATCCCCTATTTCATATATCAGCAGAAAAAGGAATGATCCATCAGGGTCAGGATTGGTCTCTGATAATGGGTTAGATCGTCCCAATATTAATCCATTTTCTTCCGTTTATTCCAAGGCAAGATCACTTAAAAAAAATCAAGGAACTCTTAGTACGTTGTTGAATAGAAATAACGAATGTCAATCGTTGATGATTTTGTCATCATCTAATTGTTTTCGAATGGATCTATTCAATGGTGTAAACTCTCACAATGTAATAAAAGAAACAATTAAAGGAAATCCTATAATTCCACTTAGGAATTGGTTGGGCCCCTTAGGAATAGCCCTTCAATTTGCGAATTTTTATTCATTTTACCATTTCATAACTCATAATCAGATTTCCGTAACTAAATATCTGAAACTTAACAATTTAAAACAGACTTTTCAAGTATTTCAATATTATTTAATGGATGAAAAGGAGAGAATTGTTAATCCCGATCCATGCAGTAAGAGTGTTTTGAATCCATTCAATTTGAAGTGGTATATTCGCCGTCATAATTATTATCATAATTCTTGTGAAGAAAGATTGACAATAATTAGCCCGGGGCAGTTTATTTGTGAAAATATATATATGGCCAAAAACGGACCACACCTAAAATCGGGCCAAGTTATAATTGTTTACGTTGACTATGTAGTAATAAGATCGGCTAATCCTTATTTGGCCACTCCGGGGGCAACTGTTCACGGCCATTATGGAGAAATCCTTTATGAAGGAGATACGTTAGTTACATTTATATATGAAAAATCGAGATCTGGTGATATAACACAGGGTCTTCCAAAAGTGGAACAAGTGTTAGAAGTGCGTTCAATTGATTCAATATCGATAAACTTAGAAAAGAGAGTTGAGAGTTGGAAGGGGTGTATAACAAGAATTCTTGGAATTCCTTGGGGATTCTTGATTGGTGCTGAGTTAACTATAGCGCAAAGTCGTATCTCTTTGGTTAATAAGATCCAAAAGGTTTATCGATCCCAGGGGGTGCAGATCCATAATAGGCATATCGAAATTATTGTACGTCAAATAACATCAAAAGTCTTGGTTTCAGACGATGGAATGTCTAATGTTTTTTTACCCGGAGAACTTATTGGATTATTGCGAGCGGAACGAACAGGACGCGCTTTGGAAGAAGCGATCTGTTACCGAGCCATATTATTGGGAATAACAAGAGCATCTTTGAATACTCAAAGTTTCATATCCGAGGCGAGTTTTCAAGAAACTGCTCGCGTTTTAGCAAAAGCCGCTCTCCGCGGTCGTATTGATTGGTTGAAAGGCCTGAAAGAAAACGTTGTTCTAGGTGGTAGGATACCCGTCGGTACCGGATTCAAAAGATTAGTGCACCGCGCAAAGCAATATAAGGGTATTGCTTTGAAAATCAAAAAGAAGAATTTATTCGAGGGGGAAAGGAGAGATATCTTGTTCCACCACCGAGAATTATTTGATTCGTGCATTTCAAAAATTTCTATGATCCAGCAGAACAATCATTTATAGGATTTAATGATTCCTAAGAGGGGATTTATCCTTTTAACTATCGATTAACTATCGATTGTCTTGTGATTTGTTAGATGGGATTTGTGTTAATAATAATAAAGAAATAAAGATAATACGTAATAGACAGACATTAATCGCTTCGTTCGTATATCAATGTCCAATTTCCGGGAAAAGGGAAAGTTCCGTCGGAACAATTATTTATTTCAGGGTACCCCGTTCTTTTTTTTTTTTAAAAAAAAGAGAGGGAGAAAGTGTGGGGAGAAATGAGAAGAAGATATTGGAACATTAATTTGGAGGAGATGCTGGAAGCAGGAGTTCATTTTGGTCATGGGACTAGAAAATGGGATCCAAGAATGGCACCTTATATTTCTGCAAAGCGTAAAGGTATTCATATTACAAATCTTACTCGAACTGCTCGTTTTTTATCAGAAGCTTGTGATTTAGTTTTTGATGCAGCAAGTAGCCGAAAACAATTCTTAATTGTTGGTACCAAAAAGAAAGCAGCTGATTCAGTAGCGCGAGCTGCAATAAGGGCTCGGTGTCATTATGTTAATAAAAAATGGCTCGGCGGTATTTTAACGAATTGGTCCACTACAGAAACGAGACTTCAAAAGTTCAGGGACTTGAGAATGGAACAAAAAACAGGAAGACTAAACCGCCTTCCGAAGGGGGATGCGGCTCGATTGAAGAGACAGTTATCTGACTTGAAAACATATCTGGGGGGGATTAAATATATGACGGGGTTACCCGATATTGTAATAATTCTTGATCAGCAAGAAGAATATACGGCTCTTCGAGAATGTCTCACTTTGGGAATTCCAACGATTTGTTTAATTGATACAAACAGTGACCCGGATCTGGCAGATATTTCGATTCCAGCGAATGATGACGCTATTGCTTCAATCCGATTAATTCTTAACAAATTAATATTTGCAATTTGTGAGGGTCGTTCTAGTTATATACGAAATCCCTGATTAATTATAAGATAAATAAATATAATAATAAGATAAATAAATAATTTTGCGAACTATATGAATTTATGGAATTGGTTCTTATTTCTGAATCGCACAAAAACAAAAGAGATAAAAAGAACTGGGGATATTCTGTGATTAGTTGTTATTCAAAATAGAAAATAAAAATGGACAACGTTAAAAAAAAAGATAGTTGAATCAAAATAATTCCTTTTTTTTCATTCAGAGGGCAATATGAATGTTCTATCATGTTCCATCAACACATTAAAGGGGCTATATGATGTATCCGGTGTGGAAGTAGGCCAGCATTTCTATTGGAAAATAGGGGGGTTTCAAGTCCATGCTCAAGTACTTATTACGTCTTGGGTTGTAATTGCTATTTTATTAGGGTCATCCATTGTAGCTGTTCGGAATCCACAAACCATTCCGACTAATGGCCAGAATTTCTTCGAATATGTCCTTGAATTCATTCGAGACGTGAGCAAAACTCAGATTGGAGAGGAATATGGTCCATGGGTTCCTTTTATTGGAACTCTCTTTCTATTTATTTTTGTTTCTAATTGGTCTGGGGCCCTTTTACCTTGGAAAATCATAGAGTTACCTCATGGAGAGTTAGCTGCACCTACGAATGATATAAATACTACTGTGGCTTTAGCTTTACTTACGTCAGTAGCCTATTTTTATGCCGGCCTTAGCAAAAAAGGATTAGGTTATTTTGGTAAATACATTCAACCAACTCCGATCCTTTTACCCATTAACGTTTTAGAAGATTTCACAAAACCCTTATCACTTAGCTTTCGACTTTTCGGAAATATATTAGCGGATGAATTAGTAGTTGTTGTTCTTGTTTCTTTAGTGCCTTTAGTGGTTCCTATACCTGTAATGTTTCTTGGATTATTTACAAGCGGTATTCAAGCTCTTATTTTTGCAACTTTAGCTGCGGCTTATATAGGTGAATCCATGGAGGGGCATCATTGACTAATTTTCGAAATAGTTTTTAGAGAATCGCCTGGGTGAACATAAATATAAACATACCTAGACAAAGGGGTCTATACGATCTCGAGGACTAGTAAAAAAGATTACGATATTCGAGAATTGTAAAAAAAAAAGGAAAGAGATCTAAAAGATCTTTTTCCTAAACTTCATTTTACCAATCTAGCCCCCCTTCCAATTCAATGAATATTCTCTTTAGAGTAATAGTGTCTTGATTGTTTTATTCATTCAATTACAATTTTAGGAGTCATAATCCGAATAAGAATTCTTTATTTGATTTGTTTACAATATGATTTGATTTGTTTACAATATGCGATTAGACTTTTCTAGAGCCATTCCCATTTCAGTCGGGTTTTTTATTCAATTCACCGATTGACCAAAACAAAATATTGAATATTAATAAATAATCAATTACATCAACTTAGATCACTTATATTTTTATACAATGATTTACAATGATTCAGCCTAAGGAATTCGTCCGTTTAGTGTCCATTTAGATTGATTCTATCCATCTGAGATAATGATAAATAAAAGGAAGAGAAAAGTTTACAGATTACAAAAAAAAAATGGGTTGTTTAGCAGAGCGGGATCAAACTAGGTGGAGGGAAATATATAATGGCTATAAGCCAACTTTCCTGTGTAGATGTTTTGAAAAATGATTTTATAATCCGATTGAATCTAAGATACGAAACGAATAGTTGGTTTACGTTATGGACGAAAGACATGTATATGGAATATTAGGCATTAACTAGTTATATATTAGTATTAGTTAGTTATATATTAGTATTAGTTAAAAGATATATCTAATCGGCCATATTACTGGGAGTTTAGATCGAGATTCCAATAAAAGTCCTTCTTTTCGGTTGTAAAACTGTAATTGTGAATTGAATATTGAATAAAGAAATTAAATCCCGAAAAGGAGCGAAGAGTTTGAATTCAAAGAACGGCTCGGAATAAAGAAAGAAATGAAAAAACAAAAGGTTGTATGAATTCACAAAAACGCAATGGGCAGAAACTAAAAATAAAAAGTAAATATGAAATATCGAAGTAATTCTAATGATTTAATAATATTATTTATTACTTCAATTTGAAATTTTGAGTTGTTTCGACTGTATGAAAATCTTATCGCTGAAATAATTAAGTCATAGTTTATTGGTTGATTGTATCATTAACCATTTCTTTATTTTGTTGCGAGGAATTTATTATGAATCCATTGATTTCTGCCGCTTCCGTTATTGCTGCTGGGTTGGCCGTTGGGCTTGCTTCTATTGGACCTGGGGTTGGTCAAGGTACTGCTGCAGGCCAGGCTGTAGAAGGTATTGCGAGACAGCCCGAGGCGGAGGGAAAAATACGAGGTACTTTATTACTTAGTCTGGCTTTTATGGAAGCTTTAACAATTTATGGATTGGTTGTTGCATTAGCACTTTTATTTGCGAATCCTTTTGTTTAATCCTAAAAATACGTATTTTTTTATTTTATTGACTTGTGCTTGATGCTTGCTTTTTCAAATTATATCAAGATTTAACTCTTTATTTATTTTTCTTTATTTATTTTTAGTGGGACAATTATGGTATGGGAAGGACTGATTTGAGAATGAGGAAGTAGTATACGAACGAACTCGCTTTCTTCCTTCCCCCTTCTTAGTCCAATCAAAACCTTTTTTAGGAAGTGTTGCAGGACAAATAAAAATTCGCAATTAACACGAGACCTAGTACCAAATTATAATAAATATTGTTCTTATTAGAAATTATAAATTTCTAATTACCGAAAAAGGGTAAGTGAATGAATAGAATACAGATAAATGCATAAAAGAACAATAATATAGAAAATATCAATATAAATATGTATATAGAAAAATAGAAATATATAGAATAAAAAAGATAATTTAATTAATCTGTCTATATCTATAAAATAAGAGGAGATCCATATGAAAACTATAACCGACTCTTTCGTTTCTTTTGGTCACTGGCCATCCGCCGGGAGCTTCGGGTTTAATACCGATATTTTAGCAACAAATCTAATAAATCTAAGTGTAGTTCTTGGTGTATTGATTTTTTTTGGAAAGGGAGTGTGTGTGAGTTGTTTATTTCAAGAATACGCTGGATTGAACCAGATGACCTCTTTTTTTTTTTGGTTTAACTAGGAAAGAAAAGGTGCATGGTCCTGCGAATTACTTCTGAATAAATTAATAAATGAATAAATTAATAAGAAAATCGCTAAGAACCATAGCATTTCGCGGTTCATTGGTAAATAGACTTTGATTCTCTATCAACCAATAACGTGGGGCCATTAATTTAATATGGTTAAAGCTAAACTGTTTGAAGTCCGGATGCAACAAAGTACTCTTTCTACTACTATGTTAATAGATAAATGGGTTCAAAATGAAAAATGAATAGTTGGAAATTGTTTTCGATAGAGAACACTCATGTCGAAAAAAAATGATTTGAACCCTCCTTTTTTTTTCGAAAAACGGGGATCTCCCCCATTCTTATCCAATGCTGAATCGATAACCTATGCATAAAGTAAATTCTTTGGATTGGAAGAAAAGAAAAAAAAAGAAACAACTTTACTGACAATTATAATTATGTAGTTGACTGAGAATTATTTAGTTGGTCAGAAGAGTCCTCCGAGTATTCCGATCTTGGGTTAGTGATTAGTTTTGCTATTTTTTATTTTTGAGT